CCCATCCTTGAAACACTTTGGTAGTGCTCCTGGACCGGAATCAAAAATAATGAATCAGAGCACGTGGAGCCATCTCCTTATCTTATTTTTCGGTCAAGAAAAAATATGGCGAATTGGCTGATATTTCTATCAGTTAATGAAAGAGCCCAATGCAAAAAAAATGCATGTTGGGTCTTTGAAACAGTTCAGATCATTTTGATAAAAATAAGTTTGATTTGTTTTACCGAGAAGGTCTACGGTTCGAGTCCGTATAGCCCTAAAAAAGAAAAATGAATAAAATAAAAAATTGCATAATTTTGATTTCTTCATTCTTGTTTATTGCTTGTAACTGACTGGTTGGTTCATCGAAACCCAATTTTTACTAGAAACTCACTCACGGGCTCCATTTAAAGCAGAACCGAAAACTGAAAGAAAAACTTATTTCAAGAGATCGAACCCCTCCTTGGTGAGATTATATGAGCAAATGCCCGAACCAAAATATGTTATTGCTATGGGTGGGAGCCTGTACAATTACAGGAGGGATGTTCAGTACCGATTCTTATAGTACTTTGGGGGAGTTGATAAGCTAATACCTGTGGATGTCTATTTACCAGGTTGTCCCCCTAAACCGGAAGCAGTTATAGATGCTATAATTAAACTTCGTAAGAAAATATCTCGAGAATTTTTTGAAGATAGAATTAGGTCTCAACAAGCAAATCGGTGTTTTACGACCAATCACAAGTTTCGCACTGGGCGTGGTATGAATAATGGAAATTATGATCAAAGATTCCTCTATCAACCGCCATCTACTTCAGAGATCCCTACTAAAGCCTTTTTCAAATATCAAAGTTCAGTATCTTCTCACGAATTAGTGAATTAGGCAGGACTCCTTTGTACAGAATAACAAGTAACGAGTCAATCTTCATAATTTGATCGAGAATGTAAAATATTCTAAATAAAAATATGGAAGATAAAAAAGATGCAGAGTCGGTTGTCTGCTTGGCTAGTCAAGCACGGGATAATTCATAGATTTTTAGGCTTTGATTATCAAGGAGTAGAGACTTTACAAATAAAGTCCGAGGGTTGGCATTCCGTTGCTGTCATTTTATATGTATATGGTTACAATTATTTACGCTCCCAATGTGCCTATGATGTAGCACCTGGCGGGCTGTTAGCTAGTGTGTATCATCTTACCAGAATAGAGTACGGTGTGGATCAACCGGAAGAAGTATGCATAAAAGTATTTGCCTCAAGGAGGAATCCTAGAATTCCGTCCGCTTTCTGGGTTTGGAAAAGCGTGGATTTTCAAGAACGAGAATCCTATGATATGTTGGGAATCTCTTATGATAATCATCCGCGCTTGAAACGTATCTTAATGCCTGAAAATTGGATAGGATGGCCCTTGCGTAAGGATTATATTGCCCCCAATTTTTATGAAATACAGGATGCTCATTGAATGATAAGAAGGTAATTTCCACTTATACAATTTCAGAGATTCAAAGATTGGACTTTCTGTTCTAGATTAACATTAACCAGAATTAACATTAACCAGAATAATTGAAGTCTCTTTTTTTTTGTATTAGGGAATTGTGGATAGGCTAAAAAAGGGCAGAATTGGGGATTCATTGGGATTCTTGCTTCTTACAAATTACAAAGATACTTATTTCGTATGAGCCGAATCAATAGGATGAATTGAATCAAAGGACTTCTGCATCATGAACCTTGTACTGCGCTTATTGCTTAGACTGGTTCTAGTTCTAGAAAGTCATGTCGAGACGAATTAGGAAATCGAATAGGAACGAAAATACAAAGAAATGAAAGAGTATAGAATGGGATTTATTTGTATCTGAACCGAATCTTATTTATTTCAAGTTCCACTTTTTGTTCTTTCACGCAACCAATTTAACCCTTGAAATTCAAATATGAATTATTCACATTTTTTTGAAAAAAAAAGAGAAATATAGAATTTCATTTTAGATACTTTATTTAATTTAAAATTTCATTTACGAAACCCTACCTATCTATTTTATAGATGGGATATATCTCGCCAAGATAGATATATAGATATAAAGTATCTATTATGACCCAGATTCGAAATTAATATGTATCTCGCTTCATATCAATTCATTTATAAAAAAACCTCATACAAATTAAGCATGTGCCGGGAACCAGATTTGAACTGGTGACACGAGGATTTTCAGTCCTCTGCTCTACCAGCTGAGCTATCCCGACCATTCCCAATTGTAGCATCCTACGCTCATTTTATTAGATAACTGGGGTCTGTGTCAATTAAAAGGCCAGGGGGGGTTACAAAGTTTTCTCTAAGTCCTGTAATTTCTTGTATCTTCAAAAAGATGGCTTTCGGAGTTTCAGTATGAGTAATGTTATTGATTGTGAATCATTCAAATAGGAATTCCTTGCTTAATTTGGATGTGTATTCTATATCACATGTGATAAGAGAAGGGCATTTATGCCGCAATCCGTTTGTCAAAAAAAGAATCAAAATAAGGAATTTTGAACT